GATCTATTTGGATCTAAAAGGATACGATTTTTTTTAATATGAATACAAACCTTTTATTAGTTGGTCCTTTTATTTGGATTGAAAATGTATTTTTACATTAGAGTAATGATTTCAAAATATATATAATATAGGTTCAAACAAACCATTTTTCGGATATTGAATTAGAATACTCCAATAACACTATCTATATCAATCCAGACCCATTTTAATTTCATTTAGTTAAGGAGTACCATAAAAAATAGAATCACTTCTTTTTTTTTCTGCTCAGATCAATAAACTCATGAAATATCTCAATTTATATATTTTTTAAATGAATTTACCTGGACCAATACACGATTTTCTTTTAGTCTTTCTGGGGTCGGGTCTAATCTTAGGAGGTCTAGGAGTGGTATTACTTCCCAATCCAATTTATTCTGCCTTTTCGTTGGGATTGGTTCTTGTTTGTATATCTTTATTCTATATTCTATTGAACTCCTACTTTGTAGCTGCTGCGCAGCTGCTTATTTACGTAGGAGCTATAAATGTTTTAATCATTTTTGCTGTGATGTTCATGAATGGCTCAGAATATTACAAAGATTTTCATCTTTGGACTATTGGGGATGGAGTTACTTCGGTGCTTTGTACAGGTCTTTTTATTTCACTAATTACTACTATTCCAGATATGTCATGGTACGGTATTATTTGGACTACAAAATCAAACCAGATTCTAGAGCAAGATTTGATAACTAATAGTCAACAAATTGGAGTTCATTTATCAACAGATTTTTTTCTTCCATTTGAACTCGTTTCAATAATTCTTTTAGTTGCTTTAATAGGTGCAATTGCTGTAGCTCGTCAATAATCAATAATAAAAAAGAAATTCAAGTATGGAATATTTGTTATATGTGATTCAATCGAATCGATTGCATTTAGGATTGCATTGTTGTTTAGATTGAAATTAATAAGATTGATAAGGAGTTGGTTAATGATGCTCGAACATGTACTTGTTTTGAGTGCCTATTTATTCTCTATCGGTATCTATGGATTGATCACAAGTCGAAATATGGTTAGAGCTCTTATGTGTCTTGAACTTATATTGAATGCAGTTAATATAAATTTTGTAACATTTTCTGATTTTTTTGATAATCGTCAATTAAAAGGAGACATTTTCTCAATTTTTGTTATAGCTATTGCAGCCGCTGAAGCGGCTATTGGACTGGCTATTGTTTCATCAATTTATCGTAACCGAAAATCAACTCGTATTAACCAATCGAATTTGTTGAATAACTAGTATTAATCGTATCAATTCTAATATTCATAAAGGAACTCGAATTAGTATGTTTGCTATATTAAATTAAAGTATGACCTTGTTTTCAAAAACCTAAGAAATCAAAGTATTTTGGACCTTTCTCATAAACCAATCCAGAAGTAGATTTATTCGAAAAATTCTGATAACTTGTTGATTCATCTGGTATCTAAATATAGGATTTGTTAATAAGTTTACTAGGTCGAAAATTTATGACTTGCCAAAATGTATAGATTCAATGTCACATTCAGTAAAGATTTATGATACGTGTATAGGATGTACTCAATGTGTCCGAGCTTGCCCGACCGATGTATTAGAAATGATACCTTGGGACGGATGTAAAGCTAAACAAATTGCTTCTGCTCCAAGAACCGAAGACTGCGTTGGTTGTAAAAGATGTGAATCCGCCTGTCCAACGGATTTCTTGAGTGTTCGAGTTTATTTATGGCATGAAACAACCCGCAGTATGGGTCTAGCTTATTGATACGTTCGAAAAAATTTTACTTGAATCCATTTGATTTTTTTTACCGACAAAACCCGTGCTCAAAATATTTTGAGCACGGGTTTTTCTGGTCCAAGTCTATCTTGTCTTTACTACGAATTATTTTCCTTGGTTAACAATAATTGTAATTTTGCCAATATTTGCAGGTTCCTTAATTTTTTTTCTTCCCCATAGAGGAAATAGGGTCATCCGTTGGTATACTATATTTATATGCATTTTCGAACTCCTTCTAACGGCCTATACATTCTGTTATCATTTCCAAACAGATGATCCATTAATCCAACTGATGGAGGATTATAAATGGATACAGTTGTTTGATTTCCATTGGAGATTAGGAATAGATGGACTTTCTATAGGACCTATTTTACTAACGGGATTCATCACCACTTTAGCGACTTTAGCAGCTTGGCCGGTTACTCGGGATTCTCGATTATTTAATTTCCTGATGTTAGCGATGTACAGTGCTCAAATAGGATTATTTTCTTCTCAGGACCTTTTACTTTTTTTCATTATGTGGGAGTTAGAATTAATTCCTGTTTATCTACTTCTATCTATGTGGGGAGGAAAGAAACGTCTGTACTCGGCTACAAAATTTATTTTGTATACGGCGGGGGGTTCTATTTTTCTCTTAATGGGAATTTTGGGTATCGGTTTATATGGTTCTAATGAACCAACATTAAATTTTGAAACATCAGCCAATCAGTCATATCCTC